GGATGTAACTCAAAAATACAGACATTTGTGGGTTCAATGTGAAAATTGTTATGGATTAAATTATAAGAAAATTTTAAAATCAAAAATGAATCTTTGTGAACAATGTGGATATCATTTGAAAATGAGTAGTTCAGATAGAATCGAACTTTCGATCGATCCGGATACTTGGGATGCTATGGATGAAGACATGGTTTCTTTGGATCCCATTGAATTTCATTCGGAAGAGGAGCCTTATAAAGATCGTATCGATTCTTATCAACGAAAGACAGGATTAACTGAAGCCGTTCAAACAGGCATAGGACAATTAAACGGTATTCCCATAGCACTTGGGGTTATGGATTTTCAGTTTATGGGGGGTAGTATGGGATCCGTGGTTGGAGAGAAAATAACCCGTTTGATTGAGTACGCTACTAACAAATTTCTCCCTCTTATTATAGTATGTGCTTCCGGGGGGGCGCGTATGCAAGAGGGAAGTTTGAGTTTAATGCAAATGGCTAAAATATCTTCTGCTTTATATGATTATCAATCAAATAAAAAGTTATTCTATGTACCAATTCTTACATCTCCTACTACAGGGGGGGTGACTGCTAGTTTTGGTATGTTGGGAGATATCATTATTGCCGAACCCAATGCCTATATTGCATTTGCGGGTAAAAGAGTAATTGAACAAACATTGAATAAAACAGTACCTGAAGGTTCACAGGCGGCTGAATATTTATTCCAGAAGGGCTTATTCGATCTAATCGTACCACGTAATCCTTTAAAAAGCGTTCTGAGTGAGTTATTTCAGCTCCACGCTTTCTTTCCTTTGAATAAAAATTCAATAGAGCATTAAGTTCCTTTTTTATTTGTAGCAAACAAGTAGTTAGTTTATCAGAATCCAAGTAAAACGAATATGAATGGGGTTTCTTTGTTGACATAAGATCTAAATTGTAAAAAGAATCAAAAGTAGGGGATAACTCTTTTTTATCTATATTCTTGATTACTAATTCAGTTAAGAGGCCTCTATCAACAAGAAAAAAAGTGAATTCTTTTTTTCGTCAAATTATAGGAAAATAAAAAATTTTTGTTCTACGTCTTACGTATGTATATAGAATCCAAATTTTGTACCTTCTATACTCACTTATATATATACTTAGATACTTAGATTTATACTAATTAAACTTTGAATTCTAATATATTATTAATTATAATTATTTAATTTTTAATAAGATAAGATATCTTTATAAATAATAACAGGTACAAATAGTAAATTGAGGTATCCTTTATATGACAACTTTCGACTTTCCCTCGGTTTTGGTGCCTTTAGTAGGCTTAGTATTTCCGGCAATGGCAATGGCTTCTTTATTTCTTCATGTTCAAAAAAATAAGACTGTTTAGATCTGATGGGCCCAACTCTCATCCATTTTTTTTTTCAAAACTAAGACTTGTATCATAACGCAGATACCTATTTATTGTAAGAAGGTATAACATGCGGCGCTTCCGTCGAAAGGAGCTCTTTGACCTGTAGAAAGATGATATGGGGTAAAGGAATTATATCTATTTGAAAAAATCTCAGGATCGCCGGATGGCTGAACTGTAAAATCGGTACATCTATATCTATATATATATATCGATGGGATCATACGAAGGGTATGTTTTTATTTTAGATCTAACCAACTTGATAAATTACTCTTAAAGGTTTACATCAAACTAAGTACTAGTTGATGAGAGTTACTTCGGAAACAAAAAGAGTAAAGTCTAGGGTATTTTCTCAATTCCAATAAAACGAAACCGGATCAAGTATGAGTTGTCGATCAGAACATATATGGATACAACCTATAACGGGGTCGCGAAAAACAAGTAATTTATGCTGGGCCATTATCCTTTTTTTAGGTTCATTAGGATTCTTATTGGTTGGAACTTCCAGTTATCTTGGGAGAAACTTGATATCTTTATTTCCGTCTCAGCAAATCCTTTTTTTTCCACAAGGGATTGTGATGTCTTTCTATGGGATCGCGGGTCTCTTTATTAGCTCCTATTTGTGGTGCACAATTTCGTGGAATGTAGGGGGTGGTTATGATCGATTCGATAGAAAAGAAGGAATGGTATGTATTTTTCGTTGGGGATTCCCTGGAAAAAATCGTCGCATCTTCCTCCGATTCCTTATAAAGGATATTCAGTCCGTCAGAATAGAAGTTAAAGAGGGTATTTATGCTCGCCGTGTACTTTATATGGATATCAGAGGCCAGGGGGCCATTCCCTTGACTCGTACTGATGAGAATGTTACTCCACGGGAAATCGAACAAAAAGCTGCCGAATTGGCCTATTTCTTGCGTGTACCGATTGAAGTATTTTGAGAAATGAGCTGAGAGAATGAATGCTTTCTCAGCAGGAAGGAAAAACTAAAGAATCCCCCTTTTCTATACCATAACTTAACTGAAGTTTCTTCATAACGCTCATTCTAGTCAAAGAAGACGTATACGTAATGTAACAACCACAAAACAAAACTATTTTTGTGGTCTTTTATGTGTATGGAAATCTACACAACTTAATTCAATAACAAAAAAATAAGTAACAAATCGAAAAAATGGATTCATCCTTTCTATTTTATATCAAAGCATTTCGAAATACATAAATTTTTTTATTCCGGACTCTGAGTAGTCAGTGAAAATTTTTAAAAATAAAAATATAAGATATTTTGATATAATGGTAGAAAAGAATATTCATTACTTAAATAAAGCGGTTCTTTCAGGCAGTCATCGATTCGTCGAAAGGGGGATACTTGCTTCGAATTTAACCAATTACTATATCTGGAAACAATATAATATTTTTTTGTTAATTCTTTGAATTCTAAGTGGATTCTTAATCTATTTCTGTATTCTTTCTACATTCAAAGACTAACTCCGAAATCACAAATAAAAAAAAGTGAATAGATTAATAATTAATAAGTTCGATACTTTGTAATAGAACTCATGCATGAGAGAAATATTGGATGGCGTAGAGTCAACTAATGAGGTCGGTTCATTAAAATTAAAAATTAATAGATGAAATGAAAAAATGTCAAAAAAGAAAGCATTCACCCCTCTTTTATATCTTGCATCTATAGTATTTTTGCCCTGGTGGATTTCTCTCTCATTTAATAAAAGTCTGGAATCTTGGGTTACTTATTGGTGGAATACTAGGCAATCTGAAATTTTTTTGAATGATATTCAAGAAAAGAATATTATAAAAAATTTCATAGAATTGGAAGAAATCCTTCTTTTGGAGGAAATGATCAAGGAATACTCGGAGATACATCTACAAAACCTTCGTATAGGAATCCACAAAGAAACGCTCCAATTAATCAAGATACACAATGAGGATCATATTCATACGATTTTGCACTTCTCGACAAATATAATATGTTTCGTTATTCTAAGCGGTTATTCTATTTTGGGTAATGAAGAACTTGTTATTCTTAACTCTTGGGCTCAGGAATTCCTATATAACTTAAGTGACACAATAAAAGCTTTTTCGATTCTTTTATTAACAGATTTATGTATCGGATTCCATTCGCCCCATGGTTGGGAACTAATGATTGGCTTTGTCTACAAAGATTTTGGATTTGCTCATAATGATCAAATTATATCTGGTCTTGTTTCTACTTTTCCAGTCATTCTAGATACTCTATTTAAATTTTGGATTTTTCGTTATTTAAATCGTGTTTCTCCGTCACTTGTAGTGATTTATCATTCAATGAATGATTAAAAAAGGATCTACGGATATTAATCCAATTCAATTCTAACGTTTCTTACTTTGTAGTTGTACAGAAGCAAAGCATGTAAAATCATACTTACTCTTTCTATTTCTACCCATCCCAAAGATTTATTCTATATATTAAATATTATTTATTCCAGTAAAATTATTCCAGTAAATAGCAGAATTGCGGATAGGGAACTAGGTTAGCGACCTACCAAATTTATTGTAGACATTTTTGGGCTCAATGGTTGGACCATGCAAACTAGAAAGACTTTTTCTTGGATAAAGGAACAAATTAATCGATCCATTTCCGTATCGCTCATGATATATATCATAACTCGGCCATCCATTTCAAGTGCATATCCCATTTTTGCGCAGCAAGGTTATGAAAATCCACGAGAAGCGACTGGTCGTATTGTATGTGCCAATTGCCATTTAGCTAATAAGCCCGTGGATATTGAAGTTCCACAAACGGTACTTCCAGATACTGTATTTGAAGCAGTTGTTCGAATCCCTTATGATATGCAACTAAAACAGGTTCTTGCTAATGGTAAAAAGGGTGCTTTGAATGTAGGGGCTGTTCTTATTTTACCAGAGGGTTTTGAATTAGCTCCTGCCGATCGGATTTCCCCCGAGATGAAAGAAAAGATAGGCAATCTGTCTTTTCAGAGCTATCGCCCCAATAAAAAAAATATTCTTGTGATAGGCCCCGTTCCTGGTCAGAAATATAGTGAAATCACCTTTCCTATCCTTTCCCCGGACCCCGCTACTACGAAAGAGGTTCACTTCTTAAAATATCCTATATACGTAGGCGGAAACAGGGGAAGGGGTCAGATTTATCCCGACGGGAGCAAAAGTAACAATACAGTTTATAATGCTACATCAGCAGGTATAGTAGGTAAAATAATACGAAAAGAAAAAGGGGGTTACGAAATAACCATAGCGGATGCATCGGATGGACGTCAAGTGGTTGATATTATCCCTCCAGGGCCAGAACTTCTTGTTTCAGAAGGCGAATCTATCAAATTGGATCAACCGTTGACGAGTAATCCTAATGTGGGCGGATTTGGTCAGGGAGATGCAGAAATAGTACTTCAAGATCCCTTACGTGTCCAAGGCCTTTTGTTCTTCTTGGCATCTGTTATTTTGGCACAAATCTTTTTGGTTCTTAAAAAGAAACAGTTCGAGAAGGTTCAATTGTCAGAAATGAATTTCTAGACTCGCGGATTTATCGCCATTGAGCTCATAACGTAAAAAGAACAAAATTTTTTTTTGACGAC